TCTAAGTAACCTTGGGTACAAATCACGATAATGTATATTGTTCCTCGAATCTGTCATTGAGAGGTAAAGGATTAAATCCTTTTAAGAAATAAAGTTTTTGATCGGAATATGAATCAAACCGAAAGACCCCTTAACTATTAAGGGGGTTAATAGAACGAATCACACTTTTACCACTAAACTATACCCGCTACAATGCGATTATTGTATACAAATGGACCTTTTGTCGATTTTGTCGAATAGGGGAATTGGACGTAATCAAGATAGGATCAGAAAAGAATCATGAAAAAATGAGATTCCGAAAAGAAAGGGGCCTTATTTAAATAACTAAGTTCTCTCTTTTCTTTTGCTGGAGGAGTTTTGATAGATAGGGCTCGCCAAAACAAACCATTGAAATTATAACATAAAAATGCATTGTGTGTAAGAATTCATAGTTTTCTTTTTTGATTCCCCTAAGGTAGTAAAGTCAATCAAAAAAGAAGAAAGAATAATAAGAAATGACACAAAGTCCTTCTTCTTTTTTTTTTTTGTTCAACCATTTTTGTTTTCAAATCAGATAAATCATTTTATTTAGGATTCGTCGAAACAAAAAATAGGATTCGTTGAAACAAAAAAAAAGGCCCGGCTAGGTACTGACCAGGCCAGGCCATGGAAATAAAAAGGCCCTTTCGAACAAAATCAAAGAGGTCTTCTTTAGTTTTCTTTCTATTGTTTGTATCTTTTGAATCTTTCGCGTCCTTACTTTATCTAAATAGAATTGCTGATAAAAATCGTACATTGTTATATAATAAAGACAGAGAAAGAACGCATTTTTAGATTATATGTAATGTAACATAGTAATTATCTTTTTCAATTGGGAGAGATGGCTGAGTGGACTAAAGCGGCGGATTGCTAATCCGTTGTACGAGTTTTTCGTACCGAGGGTTCGAATCCCTCTCTTTCCGTTTCCGTTGATCACTTGATATTTGATTTATCTTTCCAATTTTGCAAACTTTTTTTCTAGTTAAACGCGTGGAATAGAAAAAATCCTAAGAAAATTTTAAAATCAAGCAAGGAAAACTGATTTCTTATTTTATTCTTCACGTCCAGGATTACGTCCTGGATCATTAGATAGGAATCCAAAGATGAAGAGAGAAACAAAGAATATCACTACTGTGTAAACGAAGAGTTTGAGAGTAAGCATTACACAAGCTCCAAGATCATTTTTTGAAAAAAAAGAGAATAGATCCTCTATTTTTATACCACATATCGTGTTTTGACACCAAGAAATGAAGTGCTTTCTAGAAATAGAAAATAATTTTCAGAAATGAAAATTCATTACATTACCAAACAAAAACTTATTTCATACCCACAATTAGATATTGTGGGGGACCCTAATAGGATAAGGTCTTTCACTGGAAAGGGGTCCGAATGGGAAAATGGGATGAGTCGGATTTATCGCAGCTATCCACGAATTTCAATTTTGAATCGAGGATTGATACTGTAAGACTTATCTGATCTTATCAATTGTTAGAATTTTTTTTTTTCTTGAATAAATCATGACTTTTCTACGATAGTATTAAAGATCTCATCGAAAACTTACAGCAGCTTGCCAAACAAAGGCTAAGAGAAAAAAGAGTAGAGGTATGATTGGCATAATATCTACGATTGGATTCAAAAAAGCATAGGCCTCGGGCAATTTGGCCAAGAAAGGACTACTCGAATAAAGAGTAGAATTAAGACAGATACAGATTAAACTAAAGATATTAAGCATAACAGACATTTTGTTCTTGGAGATAATTGCATTTTGATTGAGTTATTGATATAAGGAAAAATGAAGAAAGTAAGGTTGACAAAAAAATCCTTCTTTTTCTTTGAATCCACCCAATCAAAACTCCTCCAATTCTCAACAGAGAATAGAAGAAATTATACTTTCATACAATATCTTAATTGAATTATATGTAATGATCAATAAATTCAGGTAAATTCTATACCTACATGTATAAAAATTCTAAAAAAAATCTAATCTATTTTATAGATATTTGGACTGAAATTGACGAACAACCAAGAACAATATTATTCTTTATTAGTGTCCAATAGAAATTGGGGCGTGGCCAAGTGGTAAGGCAACGGGTTTTGGTCCCGCTATTCGGAGGTTCGAATCCTTCCGTCCCAGAGCATATCCATTCTATCAGAATAAAGATTGCTTTTTTGAACAAGGTTCTGTTTAAAGGTCTAATATTGGATAGAATGTGATTCATGTTTCTGATTTTGAATAGAAATGCGAAAGAACCGATATTCCCTATCCCAATTATTCATTTTCTGTGGATTTCTTGAATTCTAAACAAGAGGGAGTTCTTAGTACTAATGAAATTCAATCAATGGGATTAAGTCTTTTAAGACTGGGTTAGGGTAAAATAAAAATAGGAGCAAGAACTTAATCTGGACTTGTTTGTCTTTGTACCTAGACAAGATAGTCTGTCTGTATTCCGTAAAAAAGAATCCTTTTTTGATTTATAACTCA